ATTCGATAAATATATCGAAATCTTATTCGATAGGTAAGATCGAATTTCATTCCGTTTTGGAATCAAAGAAAAATATTGAAAATGGCTTTGTGATTTGGAATAAAAGTTTCCCTCTCTATGAACGAAGAGAATAGTCAATTTATTCCTATCTATTCTATGGAATAGCTCGGAACACAAAAATTGAATCGGAAATATCGACAAATTTATGCAGAGTCTAAAGAAAAAAAAAGTCAACTGTTCCAATTTAATTTCTATCAAATTTAAATATCAGAATAGCGTATATAGTCATGATTCAATAAGTTAGGTCCACTTACTTTTTCATTTGTTAATTTCGTTCCAACGGATTTTATTCAAAAAATAGAAAATAGGAATATTTGGTGATTCGAGAGACGACTTATCTTATAATTATTCATTATAATGAATAAAAGTTCAACTTTATAACTACAGTTATAATATAGTATAACTTATTATACTTATACAGTTGTTTACTTTTGACGTTATGACTTTAAAAATATCAACAAACAATATCTCTATTCCCTATCAAATAGAAATATGAGGGCCTTTTATGAAATATGAAAAAACGAAACTAAAAATAAAGCCCCTTATCGGATTTGAACCGATGACTTACGCCTTACCATGGCGTTACTCTACCACTGAGTTAAAGGGGCCTTTTTAGTCAATTCTTGACATAGTCACTATGTATATACATAGAAAATGTATCTATGTACATATATTAGGACGGAAAGATCCTTTTGAATCTAATTTCTAATTAGAATTATTAGATTCTATTGACAATTTCAAAAAACTGTTCATACTATGAACATAAACAGTTGGGCATGTATGCCCCCATCGTCTAGTGGTTCAGGACATCTCTCTTTCAAGGAGGCAGCGGGGATTCGACTTCCCCTGGGGGTAGGGTACTACAAAAGGAAGTTGATCATGAATTATCAATAAGCCCAAAATAGATTCTTCCTGGGTCGATGCCCGAGCGGTTAATGGGGACGGACTGTAAATTCGTTGGCAATATGTCTACGCTGGTTCAAATCCAGCTCGACCCAATAATTCGCTCATTCGCTATGAGATGAAGATATTTGTCCTCTAGAAATGGCCGATACGCGGAATAAACAAGTCAAATTTTCTGCTATATATTCTCTTATATACTTTCTTTTTTTTATTTGTTTGCTCGATTTAGTTTTTCCGGGAAATTTTGATCCTGATAATGATCTAGATTTATATCATGACCTTAAGCTTATTATTAAGCTTAATCTTTAAGTATAAATACTTAATATTAAATTAAAGTATTTATACTTAATAATAAAATAAGGAAGAAGACTCCTTTTCTTTATTGAAAGATTGATTCTCAATCGATTTGAAAATTTGAAATAAGGAAAAATTACTAGTAATTCGTGTGGTTTTCACTAAAGTGCATATTCATGTGGATATCAAAATAGTCCTTGCGTCTCTGCGCCAACACGAAAATTGAAATTCGAAATGTTTTGAATCAAATCATAAAAAAAAATCGATACTCTATACCTCAGTTTCCGGGGATTGTAGTTCAATTGGTCAGAGCACCGCCCTGTCAAGGCGGAAGCTGCGGGTTCGAGCCCCGTCAGTCCCGACGGATCCAATAACCAATAAATAAAATATATCAATTCCACTTTCTGGGAGATGGAAGACAATAGAATTTCACTCTCAATAGGGATTCTTATTTCTTTTCTTTTTCATTTATTTCTCATCAAAAAAAACCTGAAAATTTTCATTACTTCAGCCAGGACTGATTACTGGGAGAGATATGTGGATTAGTACTAGTATATATAATTTTCCATTTTTTATTGATAAGATCCTATTTAGGATTCCAAGTTTCGAATTCCAAGTCCAAGAGATACCATATTGATTGGGTCTGGTTTTTCAATTTCTTGCGCCTATCTAATGGAATAGAGTCCCATATGCTTTTCGGGAGTACATACACATATAGAATTCGTTTCTTGTACATCTTGTACAATAGACAATTTTTTTTTTCTTTTTATTTTTTTATTATAGTTATCCTGACAAAATACTTTTCAGATTAATCCTATCTCTCCTTCTGTCTCCGATTTTCCACCATCTCAATCATTAAGACTAACTAATTTCAATTTGAAACATTCTATCTCATTCAAATTACACGTTGAACTTTTCATATATGTGCACTAGTACTAACCTAAGAAAAGAGGGGAGGATATTAATAAAAGAAAGATCAAAGTTGGTTTTTGGGGTTTTGCAACCAATAGAAGTGGAAAAGTGATCAGATGAGACTTCATCAGATGATTGATTGTACAAGGAAGACAGTAGGTTATGAAAAAAAAAAATAGAATTCCTGATCGAATCAAGAATTCCTTATTTATCATTCTATTTTTTTTTTTTTTTTTTTGATTCAGTATGGATAAAAGATCTTCCTATGTTATACTATTCAATTCGCGACGGCGAATTGATATGATAGCTCAGATATTGTTATTCATGATATTAATCCGATTCAATATCATTAAGATGGAATTCATCCCATTGAATTTACAGGCGAAATTCTTATCATCTCTATGGGATTAAATCCCGAGTTATTGCGAAGTAAAAAAAACGATGAGATTATGGAAGTAAATATTCTCGCATTTATTGCTACTGCACTCTTCATTCTAGTTCCTACAGCCTTTTTACTTATTATCTATGTAAAAACGGTCAGTCAAAATGATTAATTTGAATGAGACTTGATTTCTTTGATTAAAATAAAAAAATAGAAAGTCCAATTTCATTTCTTAAATGAGACGAGCAGGCTAGAATTAGCAGTATTCGATGAAATTTTATAGTATGGTAGAAAGATTCATATGTTTCTTTCTACCATACTATCTATTAGATTGGTGTTTTTTTTTGTTTTTTGTAGTGTAGAAAGTTGTACTAGAATTGAATTCTATTTCTATTAAAGTAAAGTAAAGATATCGACTTAATTTAATATAGATCAATCTAGAATATGTATCTTCATATATGTTAGGTATATAGTGATCCCAATTCTATTTTTCTGCTACATCTATTTGATTGATTTGTATTGATTCTGATCAATCCGAAATAATCGAAAGGCAACTCAACTCTTATTTATATTTTACAGTTTGAATTCCTAGATTTCCTATTATTTCAAATATAAATCCCAGCATCCACCGAAAGAATCAAAGAAAGAAAAATGATATGGGTATGGCCTATATTAATAAAAAAAACCAACTTAGTAATGTTTTTTTATCATTCCCAAGAACTAAGAAATAAAGTAATTCAATTGATTGACTGGTTGATAAATGATCCAAAGAATTCTATGGTATGGAAATTTCTTCGAATAATAAACCTCATTAATTTGTAATACTTAAGAAATGAGTCGATTTTCGAAAATAAGAAAACAAGTGATAAGTGCCAAATATGCGACTCGCCCAAGTCAAGATCTTATTATGTGTATATCTTGTTGAACAACTACTATGTCTATGTTCTTTCCTCTAGAAAGTACGTATATCCTTAAATATATATTATATTTATTAAATTAATAACAGAACGGCTTTCTCTTGGATGAGGAAAACAAAAGAAAAGGGGTCTCTTGTTCCCCATTCATTGTCCTTGGATAAGAGTCCGTTCGGCGAAATAGAGAATTTAGGAAAAATTCGTTTGAAATAAATTTCCTATCATCTCTATCTCCTTTCAAAATGGAAACATAGGAATTATTGAAATACCTCTTTGATTGACATTTTTTTCTTTAAAAACACTTTGCGGAACGATCTACAAAACAATTTGATACAGTTTGATTCCTCAACTCAAAACTCAATTAGAATTAGTTAAGTAGTCTTTCTAGAGTCCACTTCTTCCCCATACTACAAGTGAAAGGGAAAATGAAAAGACTACCATTAAAGCAGCCCAAGCAAGACTTACAATATCCATGTGAATTATGTCCCCTATCTCTATGAATATGAAGGAATTATTCCATTATTGTTCATTAATAATAGTGAAATCAGTGGTACAGAGTCAAAAAAGGATTTTTATTTCGGACTATTAATTTAATGAACCAATCCAATAAAGACACATACATATAACAAATTCCTATACGATTTTTAACAGTTTATTCGACTCTTGACCGGTGGAAAAGAAGTTCTTTTTGAACTTTTTCTATTCTATAAAAAAAAAAAAGCCAGTTATCCAATCGAATACCTGAGTACTCAGAGACTCTTTTGATTTGAGTTTGGATACAAAACATATTCCGCTTTTCCACAATTACTAACTACTAATTAGTTAGATATCACCTCCGGCTATCCAATCGAATTCAAGGTCCAGTCAGTAACCAACCCACTAGTAGTGGAAGGTCTATCAAGACCTCTTGATTCTCTTCCATTACTTACTATAATCTTTCCTTAAATCCTAGGCTAAAAAAACTTTCACTTTTCATTTGAGAACCCCAGATGCTTAGAATCAAGTACGTATCAAGAGACCCCGCCTCTCCTTCGGCTGGGGAACAATTCGGTGAGTTATAGATTATATCAGTCAATAAGTGATTTCGAGTCTTTTATTAATAAAAATCAGGCGACACCCGGATTTGAACTGGGGAAAAAGGATTTGCAGTCCTCCGCCTTACCACTCGGCCATGCCGCCAAAACGATACAAAATAGATGAAAATATTACCTCTTTTGGATGGATTACTGAACTTATTTTTTTTTATTGTACTTTCATTTTGAATCCCTTTTCCTTAATTCCCTTCCTACTAAAAAAAATGTTTCCTTTTTATTTTGATTGGATCCATACCTTTGCAAATATATAGACTTTCAGTCACAAAAGTCAAAATTCATGATAAAATGGAACCATTAACTATTGACTTGAATGCGAATTCATGAACGATTCTTCGATTTTGATTTCCAATTATGTTTCCCTAATGACATAAGAAAATCCAAATGATAACTAATCAGTATTGCGTCTTTTCAATAAAAAAAAATCTTTATTTTCCTTTACTT